CAAAAATATGTAATTGTCAACAAAGTTGTTTCTTTTTTTATTTTTCTTCAAATCCAAAAAACTCTTCTTACTTCTACATAGGTCGTCGATTCAGCATTGGATAAAAAGGGGAAATACCCATTTTTACAATAACCATAAGGGTTCAAAACCTATGAATAGGAGTGTTCTCTATCCATAAAATATTGATTTTGAACCATCTCTATATTAACATAGAGGGTGAAAGAGTACCGGGCTGCGTCTAGACTTCAAACAGTTTGCTTTAACCATATTCATATTAATGGCCACACATTATTGGTTGATAGAGAATCAAAAAAAAATTACCAATGGATCACGAAATGCTATGGTTCTTATCCATAATCTCTTAATTTATTCCGAAGTCATTCGTGGGATCGTGCACCTTTTTTTCTAGTTATAACGAAAAAGGTACAGCTGGTTGGACCCAGCATATTCTTGAAATAAACAACCCGCACACACTCCCTTTCCAAAAAAGATCAATACAACAAGCACTACACTTAGATTTATTAGATTTGTTGAAAAAATATCGGTATTAAACCCGAAACTCCCGGCGGATGGCCAATGGCCCAAAGAAACGAAAGAATCGGTTACATTTTTCATACGATCTCCTATAGACTAAATAGATAGACTAAAAAATCGAATAGAGTTCTTTTTGTATCACTTCGCCCCTCTTTTTTTTTTTTCCTATTTTATATTTTAAATAAAAAAAAAGTATTTGATTTATGTGAACTATCCCCCTTGTGTCAAGTCCTTTGGACTTGGACTCCGAAGGGGAAGGATGAAAGGGAATGGGTATACTAATCTCTCATCCACAAATCAAACCTTCCCACAGGTTATTTTGTCAACGAATAAGTAATTGTAGGAGTGAAATCTTAATAGAATTCGAAAAAGGAAAGAATTAGTTCAAGGCAAAAAAATAGGGATTTTTCATATTAAACAAAAGGATTCGCAAACAAAAGTGCTAATGCTACAACCAGTCCATAAATTGTTAAAGCTTCCATAAAAGCTAAACTAAGCAATAGAGTACCTCGTATTTTTCCCTCTGCCTCAGGCTGTCTGGCAATACCCTCTACAGCTTGACCTGCAGCAGTCCCTTGGCCAACTCCGGGTCCAATAGAAGCAAGCCCTACAGCCAACCCAGCAGCAATAACGGAAGCGGCAGAAATCAGTGGATTCATGATAAGTTCCCTCGTACCAAAAAAAGAAATGGTTAATGATACAATCAACCAACGAATTATGACTTAATAATTCCGTCGCGAGCATTTCGAAGTAACTAAGAACTTCGAGTTAAATTATGAAGTAATAGTATTAGTGAATAATTCGAGCTATTTTTTTTAGTTTCTGTTTCTATCCACAGAGTCTTTGTGAATCCATACGACTTTCGATCTTCCATTTCTTGGTTCCGAACTCTTATTTTCGTCCACCCTTTTCTGAATTTCATCTGTTTATTTAGTCAATTCACAGTCACAGGGAGACGGAAAGGGAAAGGCTTGTATTGGTATTAGAATCCCTGCCAAAATTCATAGGAGTCGGGTGGCAAATAAACTATCTCTTTAGTTCATATAGAATCAGTCAATATCTAATATCACATATACGTGTCTTTCTTCCATAACGTAAACCAAGCATTCATCTTAGATTCAATCGGATTGGAGAATCAATTATCAAAATATCTACAAGAGTTTACTTATTTATAGTTTATAGCCATTCAATTACATATACCTACCCTCCCCCAACCAACCCATTTTTTATGAATTAGGTTTTTGTGTAAATTCTTTTTTTTTTTATTTAATTCTTTTATTTAATTTATTTAATATTAATATTTAATCACACGTCCTAAATACAGGCCTTCATATTGAATATTCGAATTCTTTTTTTATTTGAATATTGATATTGAACTTGAACTATTGAATAATGAGATAGAAATCGAATATTCGTTGAGGAGAGGTATGATATTAAGTGGACGAAAGAGAACTTTAGGAAAAAGATCTTTTCGATCTCTTTCCTTTTTTACACCTATCTAATATCGTAATTTTTTTGCTATTATTCTATATCGTATATGGCCTAGTTGTATATTCCCTAAATCAATTTTATTGAACCAAAGAAAAAGACCCGTTAGTTTGAAAAAACTATTTCAATGATGACCCTCCATGGATTCCCCGATATAAGCCGCGGCTAAAGTTGCAAAAATAAGAGCTTGAATACCACTTGTAAATAACCCAAGGAACATAACAGGTATAGGAACCACTGAAGGTACTAAAGAAACTAGAACCACAACGACTAATTCATCAGCTAAGATATTCCCGAAAAGCCGAAAACTTAGTGATAGGGGTTTTGTAAAATCTTCTAAGATGTTAATGGGTAAAAGGATTGGAGTTGGTTGAATATATTTCCCAAAATAACCTAATCCTTTTTTTGTAAGACCCGCATAGAAATAAGCCACTGACGTGAGTAAAGCCAAAGCAACAGTAGTATTTATATCATTCGTGGGTGCGGCTAACTCGCCATGAGGTAATTGTATGATTTTCCAAGGTAAAAGAGCTCCCGACCAATTAGAAACAAAAATAAATAGAAACATAGTTCCAATAAAAGGAACCCAAGGGCCATATTCTTCTCCAATTTGCGTTTTACTAACATCTCGAATGAATTCAAGAACATATTCGAAGAAATTCTGACCCCCACTCGGAATGGTTTGCGGATTCCGAACAGCTATGGCGGCCGAACCTAATAAGATAGCAATTACAACCCAAGAAGTAATAAGTACTTGGCCGTGGACTTGGAAGCCCCCTATTTGCCAATAGAAATGCTGGCCTACTTCCACACCAGATACATCATATAACCCCTTTAGTGTGTTTGCTAGAACATTCATATTGCCCTCGGAAAAAAAAATCGAACTTAAAATTTGATTCAACCATCTCTTTGCCTACTTGAATCGGATATTTTGAATACCAACTAATAGTACAATTTTGAATAATAACTAATCACATGGTCTGCCCAGTTTTTTTTATCTCTTTTTTTATTTTCATGAAATTCAGAAACAGTAGTCGAGTCCATAAATCTATGAGATTTTCGAAGTCAATTATTTATCTTATTATTAATCAAGGATTTCGTATATAGCTAGAACGACCCTCACAAATTGCAAACACTAATTTGTTAAGAATTAATCGGATTGAAGATATAGCGTCATCGTTAGCTGGAATCGAAAGATCTGCTAGATCGGGGTCACAATTTGTATCGATTAAACAAATTGTTGGAATTCCCAAAGTGATACACTCTCGTAGCGCCGTATAGTCTTCGTGCTGATCGACGATGATTACAATATCGGGTAACTCTGTCATATATTTAATCCCGCCCAGATATGTTTGCAAACGGGATAATTGTCTTTTCAACACAGCTGCATCTCTTTTTGGAAGACGGTTGAGTCTTCCAGTTTTTTGTTCCATTCGCAAGTCCCTGAACCTATGAAGTCTCGTTTCTGTAGTGGACCAATTCGTTAACATGCCGCCGAGCCACTTTTTATTAACATAATGACACCGGGCCTTTTTTGCAGCCCATGCTACTGAATCAGCTGCTTTATTGTTGGTACCAATAATTAAGAATTGTTTTCCTCTACTTGCTGCATCAAAAACCAAATCACAAGCTTCTGATAAAAAACGAGCAGTTCGAATAAGATTTGTAATATGAATACCTTTACGCCTTGCAAAGATATAAGGTCCCATTTTAGGATTCCATTTCCTAGTACCATGGCCAAAAAGAACTCCCGCCTTCATCATTTCTTCTAAATTTATGTTCCAATATCTTCTTGTCATTTCTCCCCCCGCCCCCCCTTTGCCTTAAAAAAAAGAGAGGAGGAGCCTTGAACTGAAATATAAAATCGTTCCAACGGAACCTTCTGCTCTACCGTAGATTGGCTATAACCCAAGCCATTATTCTTTTCTATTCATTAGTCTTTTTATTACTAAATCAAATGACTGCACCAAATCAAAGAAAAAAGAAAGTAGTGAAAGGAATGACTCCCTTCTTCCCCGAAAGCCTAGAAGTAAGCCATAACTCTTAACGATGTAAGGAACAGCTAGCGTTTTGTTCCCAAGTCCAAGCACGGGATGAGACTTACCAACAGATCCTAGTGGATCTGGGTCAGGTCACGAACGAATAGGGTAATACTTCATTAGCAGAAAGAGGTCTACCACTATAAACTAAACCAATGGAGCTACTTATAAATGAAAACCTATCAAAGCTTTTCGGCAAGAACAATTCCTGTTGTAAGAAGTTCCGCTGATCTGGATGAAAGCGAAAAAGAATACTCATATTTATGTTTATGTCATTTGATTGATGCTTTTTTAAATCAATTAAATGCTTTGGGAATTCTATATTCTATAAAAGGATCTTTCATCTGATAAATATATGGATTACAGAAAGAATGTCTCAATTTACGAAATAGATTTATAACTTTAGCATGATAGGGCTGTATTTTAGTATTATTAGAAGAAGACGAAACGGTAAGATTATCCTGGGAATATGTCAGTTTATCCTGCAAAGTTTAAGTTTGATCATCGAAGTCTTTAGATAGAGAGAAGATCTGTTGTTTTTCAATCTCAGATAAATATTTAATATTTAAACCAAGCCTTGTTTTCCATTTTTTTTTCATTTAGATTATCTATTCATTAGAGATACCCTATCATAATATGAAAACGAAGGTATCTACACAAATTGGACGGTTATTTTTATTCTAATATATTATTTTTGAATTTTTGTGGTACTCTTGTCATGTATATGAGTATTCTTGTCATGTATATGAGTATCACCGCCTCCATCCATACCATGATTTATACACTCTCCAGCTTCGTATAAAGGAAAAACACTAATTCATTCTATATGTGTTCGACAGAGGGATATTTCAATCACCAGAATCACTCTAGATTACTAACTTATGTATACTGACCTACATAAAGTTGACCTCATAGCGGAGGCTTTTGTGGAAAGTTTTAGAGGTGTGTAAGCATGGGCCGGGTATTACCCTATAGAGTCAATTAATAGATTAACTACTTTTACAAGTGAACTGGACAACTAAGGTGGATTAATAACATAAAACTATGAAAGAATGGATGTTTAGTCTCTACTTGATGTGGTCGGATTGAGAAAGCAAGAAGATAAGGTGTGTAGCCGGTAGAACCATGGGCGTGCGATCTGAGATCTCACTTCACGCTTCCAAGCAAGCCCACTCCGCCCAATATCAAGCATCCCAAGCCGAAAGACCTCTCTAAAGTAGGTCCAAGCCCAGAAAAGCAGTCTAATCATTTGGCTTTGGCCTTGGTTGGTATCCAAGGAGCATCACGTGGATGCGCGGGTGGGTTCCTCAGTAAGCCTGGTCAAGTCCAGCTCATCAACAACATCTTCTTCCTCCCTTTCGGTCGTTCCCACAGGTAACTCTAACACAGCGCCATCTCATGGAAAACAACCAGCTCCATTTTCAGAATCCAAGCTTCCCCTTCCCTTCCTTCGCTCCCCCCATTTCTTTTACTGGGTTATGGAAAAAGGAAACCATAAATGCAGGTTATTTATATATATATAAATCTCCGTTGACAATAATGTTCTTGATTTGAATTTGTGGTACTTGTTGGCAATTAAATGATGTTTCTTACATCTGAGGTATCCTAAATGCGAGCTAGATATGCTGACTTATTTCTGGTCTGTCTCATGATCACTATTCAGAGGAAGGAGAGAAAAATGCGAATTTTTCTCATAATGTCACGAACAAGGAAAAGGTTATTGCAAAATTTTAGCTCAGGAAGGAGCACGTAACTAAAAAACTCTCCTTATCCAGAAAGCGTAAGGGCTTTAACTTAATTAAGTCCATACTAAGTGTGTAAGGTGAGTGTCGAGCTAGCCGGATCTGTAAGACCTCATCCCGGAGAGGTGCGAGGAGGCTAATTTCTTTTTAGGAGGAGAGAGAGAGGGAAAAAGGGCCTGTAGCGGGGAATAGTGTAGAGGGAGTAGTGGGGTGTACTGGCTTGGGGTAGGAAGGGGCTATGCTGTCGAGTGACGATTGGCCGAGGGGACTTCCATCATGTAGCTGGGTACAAATAAGCCGGGTAAAGACGAGTAAGCAGGGCGTTAGGCTAGTGCCAGTGGGGTACGTAAACGAGGGCAGATCACATGGTTTTGTCCTGGTCAGCTTTGAGCTGTCGAGTGACGATTGCTCTATCTCTTAAGAAAGGGGAGTACTCTCTGACAGATTCGCGCTATTATTGCTCCCTATTTTTGAAGGATTAAGCCGCGTGGCGATACCCGCGAAAAAGAAAGTCCTATTCGCTCTTTGCTTTGGGGTGGCCTTTCCTTTCGTACTCAAATCCGTACGGGGAAAGGACAATTATTCAGCAAAATCTAGTGGATGGGGTTCCATATTCATGAAAAGCCAGGTTTGAACCATGTTACGGAACCAAGACAAGAATTATTACTAATAATAAGAAAGGGTTAAGGGCCTCCAACGCCTATAAATAGAAGCTTCTTTCTCTATTTGGCAAACTAAAGGGAGATGGATCCAGCTACTGTATCAAGACTTTCGCAAATAGATCAAGAAATCCAACGCGTGGCCAACGCCAAGCTCCAGCAGGAGCAACTTTTGGGTCTCTTCTGGGAGCACATGCCTCCCATAGATCCTGAAGAAATTCGGAGAAGGATGCTAGCTATTCGGGATAGCATTCGTTAGCTTGATGAAAGGAAGAGGGAGCTGCTTGAAGAAAGGGATGCGCTCATTGTGCAGGGGGCCCAGAACAACCGTAGGGGAAATGAAATCGAAACTAGAAGATCTATAAGATTTAAATAAGTAGTCCTGCATGGCTTTCTTTGTTAGTTTTCATGTTGTTCTACGTCTTTAATATGTTTTTAGTTAAGTTTCTAATGTAGTGTTTAGTTGTTTCACTCCTTTGTTTGCGTGTGCGCAAGTGGGTGTACTTCCCATGCGCTATTAATTAATTAATTATTAATGAATAAAAAGTTCTCGGCTGCTTGGGCTTCCATGCCTCGCAGACTTTTAAGATAAATTCCCTTTTCTTTCTCAAGCTATCGATTGAACTCTTTATTAGAAGCTCTCTTTCTAGCCAAGTGAGTGGATTAATCGCGTAATACTAATCTTAGCAGCCCCTTGGGCTGCCCTGAGCTACTTAATCGATCCAGGCAAGAACCGAGCTAACCTTATCGCACCGAGTCAGTACCAACAAACCAAGATAAGCATGAATACAAGCACAAAGAGCTCTGCTCCTCCCTTTTATTTTGCGGTACCTTGTACCTTTGACAGCAGGATAGGATATCAGTAAAAGGGATACGAGTTCCTCTACCAACCCAGACTCTAGCGAATCGGAAGCAGTGCACACTTTAGCTTCCGATACTATCGTTCCTTCTTCTTCTTCAATGACAAGGCATGGGCAAAAGAAAAGGGGAAGGGCTAGTTACGTGCTATTGTTTAAATCTTTGGCATGTAAAATAGTCAATGGGTTCCGGGGGACAATTACAACTTAAATTCTGCGGCCACATATCTGTATATAAAAAAGGACTTTCCGGTCCTTTGTAGGATCCCCCCCCGTCCGCCTTCGAGGGTTACGTCTTCTTTCGTGTGCACCCGCTACGATTGACCTTTGGTGTAGTCTTCTGTACTCAAGCGTTTTAGCTTTCTTCGCCAGCGTCTTATGTAGCGGTCGGCCTTAGAAAGCTCGCTAAGCTTCGCTTCCCTCCCCCCTTCCCTTATTAAGTATTAAGTCGAAAATATCGAAAATATTAAGTATTAAATTAAGGATTAAGTGGAAAATAGGAGTCGGCATTCTGTTCTTTATATTATAGTCGTAAGGGGCTTCCTCAGAAAAAAAGTAAGGAAGGAAGCATTCGAAAGGCCGACCACTATATCATAAGACATTGTGATGTAAAACCGACGACTACATGGCTCTATACACCAAGTCATGAGCTATATCGAAGCCAAACCGCCGTCTATAGGCGAAGCGGCGAAAGCCCGACGAAGGCCTATGCTACAGTAAAAAGTACGTTAAGGTTACAAAGTAACACTTAGCCGTATACAAATACAAAGGGAAAGGCGTAAGTACGGAGTAACATCAGCTGTGGATATAGACTAGGCGGAGTCTTAAACTAGGGGCCGAGACTACACTAAGGAACAAGGAAGCTTGCCTGAGCAAAGAAGTCAAGGAACGAAGCTGCTTCTCTAATAGTCCCCCGAAGGGGGAAAAAGGGCTTGTAATTTCATTTTTTTCTATTAAGAGAGGGGGGGGCTTCAAGTTCTTAGGAAGAGCCGTACGAGGCAGCTCACGTACGGTTCTCGGGAGCCGAGCCCCAGCACGGGGGCTTAGGTCAACACTTATAAAATAGCCAGTCATCAATTGGAAGCGGGCAAGATGGTGATAAATTGCGATTGGTCTAAACCTTTGCCTAGCCAGCGACCTGCCCATACATACTAAGACCTTGTTCACACAGCGAAGAAAGGCCGCATGGAAGGAAGGGGGCAGTCAGCTGGCTGTTTCTTGGCCGCGCCCCCCTGCTTATAGATACGAGATACTTGCTAAATTTTAAAATAAGGAATTGCATACCATTAGTCGATATACGTATAGGAACATGGGTACATGATATTGAATGTCATCCAGCTCGAGCCGCAAGAACTTTTACTAAAATAATGAAGTGAAACCCTTCTTAGAAAAAAGTAAATCCTATAAATCATTGTTATGATATATCGTGGAAATTCTGTGAAAGGGAAGAATCAACAAATTTTCTCTGGTGAAACAAAATATCTCTCATTTTCGCCTCGAATAGATTCTTTTTGTTTGTTTTCAAAGGAATCTTATTATGTTGGTTTGAAGGGTGCACTAATCCTTTGAACCCGGTCCCGACAGGTATCATCCCCCCCAAAACAACGTTCTCTTTCAGACCTTTCAACCAATCGATACGCCCCCGGAGAGCTGCCTTTGCTAAAACTCGAGCAGTTTCTTGAAAACTTGCTTCAGATATGAAACTTTGGGTATTGAGAGATGCTCTTGTTATTCCCAATAAGATGGCTCGGTAACAGATCGCTTCTTCCAAAGCGCGTCCCGTTCGTTCTGCTCGTAACAATCCGATTAGTTCTCCGGGTGAAAAAACATTAGAAATTCTATCTTCTGAAACCAATACTTTTGAGGTTATTTGACGTACAATAATTTCTATATGCCTATTATGAATCTGCACCCCCTGGGATCGATAAACCTTTTGGATCTTATTGACCAAAGAGATACGACTTTGCACTATAGTTAGCTCAGCACTAATAAAGAATCCCCAAGGAATTCCAAGAATTCTTGTTATACATTCGTTCCAACCCTCAATCCTCTTTTCTAGATTCATCGATATTGAATCGATCGAGCGCACTTCTAACACTTGTTCCACTTTTGGAAGACCCTGCGTTATGTCCCCAGATCTCGACTTTTCATATATAAATGTAACTAATGTATCTCCTTCATAAAGGATTTCCCCATAATGGCCATGAACGGTTGCTCCCGGGGTGGCCAAATAAGGCTTAGCTGATCGTATTACTACGGAATCGGCTTGAACAAAGATAACTTGACCCGATTTTAAGTGTGGTCCGTTTTTGGCTATACACACATTTTCACAAATAAACTGGCCAAGGCTAATTATTGTAGACGTCTCTTCACAATAATTGTGACGGAGAAAATAACAATTCAAATTGAATGGATTGAAAAGAATCTTACTGCATACGTCAGGATTATAAAATTTCCCACTTTCACTTTCATCCATTGAATAATTTTTAATTACTTGAAAAGTCCGTTTGAAATTGTCAGGTTGCAAATAGTTAGGTAACAAGATTTGATTGTGAGTTATTAAGTGGGAAAATAAAAAAAAATTCTCAATTGGGGGGGCTGATCCTAAAGGGCCCAACGTATTCCTAATTGGAAGTAGGGGATCCCTTTGATGGCTTGATTCTTTTATCCCATTGTGATAT